CTCTCTTAATGTCTTTTTGAGCAAGGGCAAAAGTAGCCCCGAATAATATTGTTATTACTCCTACCAAAGAGATGAAATTCATTATGTGAGGGATGACTATGAAAAGAGGAATAAGCCGAGCTACAAGAAAAATGCCCGCAGCTACCATAGTAGCAGCATGTATAAGAGCCGAAATAGGAGTAGGCCCCTCCATGGCATCTGGTAACCATACATGAAGGGGAAATTGTGCAGATTTAGCAACCGCACCGGAAAATAATAGAACGGCACAGAAAGTAACAAATAAAAAATTGACTTCATTATGATTATTAGAAATCAAGTTATTTAATATTTTGAATAAATCTCGAAATTCGAAACTCCCTGTTATCCAATAAAAACCTAAAATTCCTAATAATAAACCAAAATCCCCAACACGATTAGTTACAAATGCCTTTTGGCAAGCATTTGCAGCAACAGGCCGTGTGAACCAAAACCCTATTAATAGATATGAACACATTCCTACCAATTCCCAAAAAATATAAATTTGTATCAAATTAGAACTAGTAACTAATCCTAACATAGAAGTACTGAAAAAACTCATATAAGCAAAAAATCTCAAATATCCTTGATCATACGACATATAATTATCACTATAAATAAGAACCATAATTCCAATAGTAGTGATTAATATTGACATAATAGAAGTAAGCGGGTCGATCAAGTAACCGAATTCTAAAGAAAAATCATTATTAATGATCCAAGACCATACATATTGATAGATAGAACTGCCATTTATTTGCTGAATAAACAGATTGATCGAAAAAATCATGACTATACTTAACAAAAAAACACTTTGAAAAGCCCACATACGGCGAAGACTTTTTGTTGCCGACGGAAAAAGAAGAAGTCCCGCTCCTATTAACATAGGAACTGGAAGTGGAAGGAAGGGTATTATCCACGAATATTGATATGTCTGTTCCATAAAAAAGTTTTTTATTCTTAATTGATTGTTTCCGATTTACCGGATCCTACCCCCTTTCAATTTCAAAACAAAAGGGGTCAATAAAAAAATCAAGAGATGTACTAACTTAATACTAACTTAAAGATATTTTTCGAATTTTATATATTATCTGGGTCTTTCCAAATTAAATATTAAAATAAAGAAGTTACAATTGGGCAAATGATATGACCTACTTGCTCATAAAAAGCTAATTTAGTTATTAACTAATATTTTTTTCTTAAAATAACGAAAATACAAAATTTCATTATTATTAAATCACTTTATATTCATAAAGTAATGATAAAAAATTACACTAAAAAGAAATCTGATATGAATCGATATGAATCATAGGATTAACTAAGGTACAATTTTTGTACAAATCTCGCTTTTTAGTCAGTTTGTTCCAAATCATTAACTAGTTTCAGTATGAAACTGATTGATTAGTTTCCGTTTCAATAAAAAAACATTTATAGGAAACGCTATAATATCTAACATTTTATATTTTCTATAAGATTTATTTTTATATTTATCATTTATATTTATCAAAAAAGGAGGTAATTATCAAAAGGGGTAAAATAAAATCAAATTTAATAAAAAAATAACGAAGATTTTTTTAACAAAACGTGTATCTTTTAACAGATTCATTACTTTAATTACTAGTTTGATTCGAATTTTAAAATGGAATTTCGAAGTATTCTTTACTCAAGTTTGACCAATTAATAGAAAAAATTAAAGTTTTCATTAGGCTTTTCATTAGGCAATGGGTTCTTAAAGGGTTCTTAAATCCTTCGGTCTATTTTATGTAGAAAAAAAATTTATAGTAAGATTTTGTACTATTTTCGCACATTTTTTATCTATATATATTTTTTTTTGTTTTCTCTAGATAATATATATTATCTAATTATTCTCTAGAAAATAACTAGATAATGAATATATTCGTTTTGACCAATAGATGTCTTTCACATCCAACTATAACAACGAGTAACCTCTTAATTTTTAAATGGCAGTTCCAAAAAAACGTACTTCTATATCAAAAAAGCGTATTCGTAAAAATATTTGGAAAGGGAAGGGATATTGGGCAGCCTTAAAAGCGTTGTCATTAGGTAAATCTCTTTCTACCGGAAACTCAAAAAGTTTTTTTGTGCGACAAAAAAAGTCATAAAATAAAACATTGGAATAATCCGAATAGAAAAATAGGCCCATTTCATTCTTAATAGGAAATCAACAAACCTATTGTTTGTGGCTAATCAATATGAACTAGAACTCGCTTCGCTATTAGGATTAGTAAATTATAAAAAGCTTTTGATTTTGAAAAAAGAATAAAGACAAGATACAAAACTTGAGCCCTTGTTAGTATATTTTCTTGTTTGGGAGATGGGGGAGTCTTTTTTCCCCATCAACCTGTTTGTCACAATTACAATAATCGACGTTTTTTTGTCACAATTACAATAATATATATAAAGTATAAATATGAATATATATATATATTTAAGAAGGGTAAAAAAGAGATCTTTAGTTAAAATT